GGTAAAGGAGTAAATCCTTTTTACGAGATAAAGCTTTTGATCAGAATGGGATATAAATCAACCCCCGGGGACCCCTTAACTATTAAGGGGCTAATAGAACGAATCACACTTTTACCACTAAACTATACCCGCTACAATCCGATTATTATGTATAAATCCACTTTTTGTCGAACAAGATTTTTGTGGGTAATAAAAAGATACGAAAGAATAGGGAAAATTAGAGCGTAAACGAGAAGACGTAATGAGATTAGGACCTTATTTTTATCCTAAGTTTTTTGCTTATAAGTTTTTCTCGGATATAGCTTGACAAAACTATTTAAGTCGTAACATAAAAATGCGGTGAACAAGAATTCACAGTTCTCTTCTTTTCCTATCTTACATTACTTGATATTTTTTATTTATTACTAAATTAATTTTTTATTAATAAATAAAAGAGTAGAAATAAATTAAGAAAGCAAACGATATTCATATTATATAAATATGAGAGGAATCTAAGGATTTACTCTTATGATTGTTGCAATATCAATCATAAGGTTTTGTGTTTTAAAATAAAAAAAGTAGCCCCTTTTAATTTGAGTCATTGGAACAAAAGAGACCTGGCCCAGCTAGGTACTGGCTGGGCCGAGGAAATACCTGTTTTTTGTACAAAATCAAAAAGTACTCTTTGATTTATTTTATTTATTATTATTAATTTTTTTTTATACATTTTATACAGATAAATTAAATAAAAGTATTTTGGAAGCCCTTATATTGACTTTTATTTAATTTATTGTACTTTCCTTTGTGCATTAGGGAGAGATGGCTGAGTGGACTAAAGCGTCGGATTGCTAATCCGTTGTACGAGTTTTTCGTACCGAGGGTTCGAATCCCTCTCTTTCCGTTTTCATTGATAACTTTTTATTTCCGTTTTTTTTATTAGTTAAATTAAAGATGTGAAAGTTATAAAATCCTACTAAATAACATTTTAAAATCGAGCAAGAAAAACAAACCTTATTTATTTTTTATTATTCACGTCCAGGATTACGTCCTGGATCATTAGATAGGAATCCGAAGATGAATAAAGAGACAAAGAATATCACTACTGTGTAAACAAATAGTTTTAGAGTAAGCATTACAGAATCTCCAAAAGTTTTTTTTAGTAAAAAAAGAGAGTAGATCTTCCATGCGGATATTTGTATTTTAGCTTCCGTATCTTATTATATTTTAAGATATATTTTTTTAAATTGCCACCAAATTAAGAAAAAACCTCTTATACTCACAATTATACATTTTGGAAGAGGTCTTCGCTGGAAAAAGGTAATAATAATTAAGTCAAATGTTATGTTGTGAACTTTTTTTACAATAATTTAACTATTTCACTCAACGTTTCATACTGTAAGATTTATAGGATCTAATTTAGTATTAGAATTTTTTTACAATAAAACATGAATTTGTCTAGGGCGTTAGTAAATACTATAAAAAAAGGTATTTAATTAATAATATCATCGAAAACTTACAGTAGCTTGCCAAACAAAAGCTAAGAGAAAAAAGAAAAGGGGTATTACTGGCATAACATCTACCACTGGATTTAAAAAAGCGTAGGCTTCGGGCAATTTGGCGGCAAAAAAACTACTAAAAAAAAGGGTAGAATTAAGACAGCTACAGGGCAAACTTAATATATTAAGCATAACAAACGTTTTGTTCTTGAGGGTAATTATATTTATTTTGATTGAGTTATTAATAAGTTGCATTATTTATAAAAGGTTAAAGAAATAAAGTGAATATACAAAAAACCCTTCTTTGATTTTAACTTGCCCAATCAAAAATTCTTCAACTTTGATTATAAAATCAAAAGTAAATAGAATAAATCATACTTTCATATAATATCTTAATTGAATTAGATGTAATGATCAATAAATTCATTAGTTTAATTCTATATTTATACATAGAAAAATTATTTCAACAATCTAATTTATTTTATAGATAGTTACACTCAAGTTGACGAACAACTAGTACCAATCTTAGTCTTTATTTGTATCATGGGGCGTCGCCAAGTGGTAAGGCAACGGGTTTTGATCCCGGTATTCGGAGGTTCGAATCCTTCCGTCCCAGTGTGTATCTGTATACATACTCAAGATCAAGATAGTTAAAAATTACGAGAGGCTTAAGAAAAACTTTTGATTTTTTTGAACGAGCTTCCATTTATGTTTAACAGTATAATATTGAATAAAAATAATTCTTATTATTATTTTTTATGCGGCTTTTATGAATGATATCCTTTTTAACAAATTTAATATAGTGCAAATAACCCTCGGATTAAATGGAATTGTTATCTATTTGTAAAATTGATAAGCTCATATGAGTTCTTAATTTAATATTCGAAGAATAACATGTGAAATTGTTGAATTTATCTTATAAATATCGGGTAAATTTCAAGTTATTTGATGATGCGGATTCAAAAAATACTTCTAAGGGGTAATTCAAGCATCTCGTAAATTAAAATTTATTGGAATTTGTAAAAACCTTTCAATCAAATAAAAACTGTATTACACAGTAATTAACCTTTAGTAGGACTCGATGATACAAAGAAATCCCAAAAAAAGGTATGTTGCTGCCATTTTGATTAAAAGGATAAGAAATCCCCAAAGTAATGTCTAAACCCAATGATTCACGGCAAAGGAAGATAAAGGGTTTTAAAACAGGGAAAACTCTTAGATCAACAACAAGAACTAGATTAAAATGAAGGTGTGACCTTTTTTTATAGAGTTTTGTATAATCTTTTCCATTTTTTATGCAGTAGGTAGAGAGTTTTCCATTTATATCATATTTATTTTTGGTCCCGGATAGTGGTATCTTTTCTAATCAAAAAAGTCCACTGTTCTGTGAATTCCTCCGTGGAATTCTATGAACAAAAAAGTAACGGCTTAATCCTTTCTTTTTTACTTAGATTGATATAATATAAATTGAATAAAAATAAATTGAATAAAACGGGGTTTTATATTCGATTTGGTTAATTTATTTGTAAATGTTTTAATGTTTCTATGTCACTTCTATAATGTAGTGTCAACCCAATATAAAATAAACCTTTAGGTTTTTATTTTAGTAAATTCACAAATTTTAATTTTTTTTATTGTATTCTTTTCTCAACATTTTCTTTTCTATTGACAATAATGTATCAGATAAATATAATCTGAGCGTGGCTAAATTACTCTATTTCTCCCCGCTCCTCGGTTTATCTTTATTATGTTCAATCATTATTCTATATTTTTTTTATGTTTGTTTTGTCTTTTTTAAATTTTTTGGTTGCGCCGTACTATTTTATCTCTTTTTTTATTGGGATTCCTATTGTATCTATACATGACATACTCATTTTTTGAGTTCGGGTTGCTAACTCAATGGTAGAGTACTCGGCTTTTAAGTGCGGCTAGCATCTTTTACACATTTGTATGAAGTAAGTGATTCATCTATACCATCGGTAGAGTTTGTAAGACCACGACTGATCTTGAAAAAAATGACTGGAAAAAACAGCATGTCGTATCAATAAAAGATTCTAAGAATATCTTTTTCTTACGGGGATAGGTCGAAACTTTGCTTAATTTAACAAGCAAAGAAATTCAAACTAAATTGAGAGTTAGGTCGACTAAATAAATGGATAGATCCTAACTATAGGTTCCAATTATAGGAAAATAAAAAGTAACGAGCTCCCGTTCTTAATTTTTGAATGATTCCCCGATCTAATTAGACGTTAAAACTATATTAGTCCTTGACGCGGGGAATGTTTTTCCCATGAGCATATTATCAATTTGTTTTGAATCCTAACTATTAGCTATCTCCATTATGTAGTAGAAATAAATGTGTACGAAGAAGGCAGTATATTGATAAAGAAATCTTTTTTTAATCAAAAGAGCGATTGGATTGAAAAAATAAAGGATTTTTTACCATCTTGTTATCCGAACATAAACCTCTTGGTCGAAAAAACAGAGGATCCAGAGTCCGTTTTTGAATCGTATCTTTTTCCGAGGTATCCCATTCTTATTTTTTAATATTTTTAAGATAATACCTTGTTTTGACTCGATCGTACTATGTCTCATTTGATAACCCAATATATCCAATCCTATTTTCGGTTAAAATAAAATTTTAAATGACGAAATATCCAGGATTTTTAGAGCTAGATAGATCTAGGAAATATAAACTCCTATACCCACTTATCTTTCGGGAGTATATCTATGCATTTGTTCGTGATCATGGTTTAACTAGAAGGAACTTATTAAAAAAAGTAAGTTATCGCAATCACTATAGTTTATTGAGTATAAAACGTTTAATTTTTCGAATGTATCAAACGAATCATTTGATTATTTCCCATAAAGATTCTAACCAAAATCAAGTTTTTGGGTTCAATGAGAATTTGTATTATCAAATGATATCAGAAGGGTTTGTCGGCATTGTGGAAATGCCATTTGCCCTACGAGTAACATCTTCCTTACCGAGGCGAGAAGTCATAAAGTATTCTAATTTACGATCAATTCAGTCAATATTTCCTTTTTTAGAGGACAAATTTACACATTTAAATTATGCCTCAGATGTACTAATACCCTATCCGATTCATCTGCAAATATTAGTTCAAACCCTTCGATGTTGGGTAAAAGATGCCTCTTCTTTGCATTTATTAGGGCTTTTTCTTCAAGAATATTTTAATTGTAATAGCTTTTTTATTCCAAAAAAATTTAAAAAAATATATCTTTCAATTTTTTCAAAGAGTAATCCAAGATTTTTTTTGTTCCTGTATAATTCTTATATTTGTGAATATGAATCTGTCTTACTTTTTCTCTACAACCAATCTTCTCATTTAAGATTAACATCTTATGGTGTCTTTTTTGAGCGAATATTTTTCTATGTAAAGATAAAGCATCCTATAGAAGAAGTGTTTCCTAATGATGTCCCATGGCTTCTTCAGGATCTTGTCATGCATTATGTTAGACATCAAGGAAAATCAAGTCTGGCTTCAAGGGATACGCCTCTTT